TTAGGAATTGGGTGGGGAAAGGTCCGGAATTAAAAACTTCGGATTCTGAGGAAAAAGAGGCAAAAGAAAAGGAAAAAACAAAGGAAGAGAAAAAGGAAGAGAATGAACGGATAGCAATAGCAGAAAATTGGGATACTATTATATTTGCTCAAGCAATAAGAGGTTCTATGTTAGTAACACAATCGATTCTTAGAAAATACATCGTATTGCCTTCATTGATAATAGCTAAAAATTTCGGCCGTATGTTATTATTTCAATTCCCCGAGTGGTACGAGGATTGGAAGGAGTGGAATAGAGAAATGCATGTTAAATGCACCTATAATGGTGTTCAATTATCAGAAACAGAATTTCCGAAAGACTGGCTAACAGACGGTATTCAAATAAAGATCCTATTTCCTTTCTGTCTGAAACCTTGGCACAGATCTAAGCTACGATTCGATCATAGAGATCGAATGAAAAAGAAAGGAAAAAAAGAAAATTTTGGTTTTTTAACAGTCTGGGGGATGGAAACTGAACTACCTTTTGGTTCTCCCCGAAAACGACCTTCCTTTTTTGACCCCATTTGGAAAGAACTCGAAAAAAAAATTAGAAAAGTGAAAAAGAAATGTTTTCTAGTTCTAAGAGCTTTAGGAGAAAGAAAAAAATGGTTTCTAAGGGTCTTAAAAGAAAAAACAAGATGGATTCTCAAAACAGTTCTATTTATAAAAAGAATAATAAAAGAGTTTGCAAAAGTAAATCCAATTTTCTTATTTGGATTGAGGAAAGTATATGAACCGAATGAAAATAGAAAAGATTCTATAATTAGTAATAAGATTAACCATGAATCGATCATTCGAATTAGATCTGTGGATTGGACAAATTATTCACTGACAGAAAAAAAAATGAAGGATCTGGCTGATAGGACAACCACAATCCGAAATAAAATAGAAAGGATTACAAAAGACAAGAGAAAAATATTTCTAACTCCAAATAGAAAGATTAGTCCTAACGAGACAGGTTGTGATGATAAAAGATCGGAATCACAGAAACATATTTGGCAGATATCAAAAAGAGGAGGCGCCCGATTAATACGTAAATGGCACTATTTTATGAAATCTTTCATTGAAAGAATCTATATGGATATCTTTCTATGTAACATTAATATTCCCAGAATAAATGCACAACTTTTCCTTGAATTTGAATCAACAAAAAAAATTATCGACAAAGACATTTACAATGATGAAAGAAATAAAGAAGGAATTGATGAAACAAATCAAAATGCAATTCACTTTATTTCGACTATAAAAAAGTCTCTTTCTAATATTAGTAATAAGAAATCACAGATTTATTGTGACTTATCTTCCTTGTCCCAAGCATATGTATTTTACAATTTATCACAAATCCAAATTATTAATAAGTATTACTTGAGATCTGTACTTCAATATCGCGGAGCATATCTTTTTCTTAAGGATAGAATAAAGAACCATTTTGGGACACGAGGAATATTGGATGCCAAATCAAGGTCTAAGAAACTTCCGAATTCTGGAATGAATGAATGGAAAAATTGGTTAAGGGGTCATTATCAATACAATTTATCTCAGACTAGATGGTCTAAATTAGTACCGCAAAAATGGCGAAATAGAGTCAATCAACGTCGTATGATTCAAAATAAAGACTCAAAAAAAGATTCATATGAAAAAGAAAAAGACCAATTAATTCATTACGAGAAACAAAATAATTATGTAGTGAACTCATTACCGAGTCAAAAAGAAAAATTTAAAAAACACTACAGATATGATCTTTTATCACATAAATATATTCATTATGAAGACAGGAAGGACTCATATATTTATGGATCGCCATTCCAAGTAAATGGAGACCGAGAGATTCCATATAATTACAACATGCCTAAACCCGAATCATTTTATGTACCCGGGGGTATAGCTATTAATGATTATCTAGGGGAAGGGTCTATTATTGATACGGGGAAAAATCCGGATAGAAAATATTTGGAGTGGAGAATTCTCAATTTTTTTCTTAGAAAGAATATCGATATTGAGATTTGGACCGATATAGATACTGGAACCAACATTAATAAAAATACTAAGACTGGGACTAATGATTATCAAATAATTGATAAGAAAGATCTTTTTTATCTCACGATTCATCAAGAAATCAACCCATCCAATCAAAAAAAAACCTTTTTTTTTGATTGGATGGGAATGAATGAAGAAATGCTACATCGTCCCATATCGAATCTAGAACCCTGGTTCTTCTCAGAATTTGTGCTACTTTATGATGCATATAAGATTAAACCGTGGATCATACCAATCAAATTACTTATTTTCAATTTGAATGGAAATGAAAACGTTAGTGAAAATAAAAACATTAACAGAAATCAAAAAAAGGATCTTCGTCTATCATCTAATCAAAAAGAATATCTTGAATTAGAGAATCGAAATCAAGAAGAAAAAGAACAGCTGGGTCAAGGGAATCTTGGATCAGATCCACGAAACCGACAAAAAGATCTTGAAAAAGATTCCGCGGAATCAGACATTAAAAAACGTAGAAAGAAAAGACAATCCAAGAGCAATAAGGAAGCGGAACTAGATTTCTTCCTGAAAAGGTATTTGCTTTTTCAATTGAGATGGGATGATCCTTTGAATCAAAGAATGATCAATAATATCAAGGTATATTGTCTCCTGCTTAGGCTGATAAATCCAAGGGAAATTGCTATATCCTCTATTCAAAGAGGAGAAATGCGCCTGGATGTAATGCTGATTCAGAAGGATCTAACTCTTACAGAATTGATAAAAAGGGGAATATTGATTATCGAACCGGTTCGTCTGTCTATAAAATGGGATGGACAATGGATTATGTATCAAACCATAAGTATTTCATTGGTCCATAAGAATAAGTACCAAACTAATCGAATATGCCGAGAAAAAAAATATGTTGATGAAGATTATTTAGATAGATCCATTGCACAACATGGAAAGGTACTTGTGAATGGAGATGAAAATAATTATGCTTTGCTTGTTCCTGAAAATATTCCATCTCCTAGACGTCGTAGAGAATTGAGAATTCTAATTTGTTTGAATTCCGAGAATGAGAATGTTGTGAATAGAAATTCATTATTTTTCAATCGCAACAGCGTAAGGAACTGTGTGCAATTTTTGGATGAGGACAAGCATTTTGATACAGATATAAATAAATTTATCCAATTAAAATTGTTTCTTTGGCCCAATTATCGATTAGAAGATTTAGCTTGTATGAATCGCTACTGGTTTGATACCAATAATGGCAGTCGTTTCAGTATGTCAAGGATACATATGTATCCACGAGTCAGAATTAGTTGATGGTGGATTTCCTATATATCTATATCACGTGTCATATCCGGTATATAAAGGTATACAAATGTACACACACGTTGTATTACATTAGATTCTGATACATGATACTGATTCAATGATGTATCATATCAATTGGATCTAGGAATGAATCGGCAGAATTTTCTTAAGTCCCAATCATTCCCTTTTGTGGGTGTAGAAATGTACCATCTCCTTCTATCGAATCCAATTTTCAATTGGATTCGATAGAAAGTAGTCTATGAATAAATCCAGATTATTTTATTGTGTGTACCAGATCTAAATGACTGGCATTATTATTATTCCTGATCGGTAAAATCCATATCTGTGGAAAAGAAAGAAAAAAAAGAGAGAGAGAGAAGAATTCTTTTTATGGTAAAAAATTCATTCATCTCAGTTATTCCGCAAGAAGAAAAAGAAAAAAACAAAGGGTCTGTTGAATTTCAAGTATTCAGTTTCACCAATAAGATACGGAGACTTACTTCACATTTGGAATTGCACAGAAAAGACTATTTATCTCAGAGAGGTCTGCGGAAAATTCTGGGAAAACGTCAACGTATACTGGCTTATTTGTCAAAGAAAAATAGAGTACGTTATAAAGAATTAATTGGTCAGTTGGATATTCGGGAACCAAAAACTCGTTAATTTGAAAATTCGTTTGAATTATTTGCTTTATTAGATCTTGAATTTTGATGAACCTCGTTTCGTTTTCAGCAATTCATGAAATAATGAATCGGGGAAGAAAACATATGACTGTACCGGATATAAGAAAAGACTTCATGATAGTCAATATGGGTCCTCACCACCCATCAATGCATGGTGTTCTTCGACTCATCGTTACTCTAGATGGTGAAGATGTTATTGATTGTGAACCCGTATTGGGTTATTTACACAGAGGGATGGAAAAAATTGCGGAAAACCGAACAATTATACAGTATCTACCTTACGTAACACGTTGGGATTATTTAGCTACTATGTTCACAGAGGCAATAACGGTAAATGCACCAGAACAATTGGGAAATATTCAAGTACCTAAAAGAGCCAGCTATATCAGAGTCATTATGCTGGAGTTGAGTCGTATAGCTTCTCATTTGTTATGGCTTGGGCCTTTTATGGCGGATATCGGTGCACAGACTCCTTTCTTCTATATTTTCAGAGAGAGGGAATTGCTATATGATCTATTCGAAGCTGCCACAGGTATGCGAATGATGCATAATTATTTCCGTATCGGGGGAGTAGCTGCTGATCTACCTCATGGCTGGATAGATAAATGTTTTGATTTCTGCGATTATTCTTTAACAGGAGTTGTTGAATATCAAAAGCTTATTACGCGGAATCCCATTTTTTTGGAACGAGTTGAAGGAGTGGGCATTATTGGTGGAGAGGAAGCAATAAATTGGGGTTTATCAGGACCAATGCTACGAGCTTCCGGAATGCAATGGGATCTTCGTAAAGTTGATCATTATGAGTGTTACGATGAATTCGATTGGGAAGTCCAATGGCAAAAAGAAGGAGACTCATTAGCTCGTTATTTAGTACGAATCAGTGAAATGGCGGAATCCATAAAAATTATTCAACAGGCTCTGGAAGGAATTCCGGGGGGGCCCTATGAGAATTTAGAAGTCCGTCGCTTTGATAAAGCAAAGGATTCCG